AAGGGCTGGATCACCAGCTTCGAACAAGAAAATTTAAACGTATAGATTTTTTAACTCGTTCCAAACGAAGTTTTAAGAAATCTAATTTCAAGAATTATAATCTTTATACAAAATTTAATAGAGATTCGGGTTTTATAAGTTATTTGGAAGAACCAGATTTTCGTCGAGCCGTAATCAAAGGATCTATGCGCAGTCAAAGGCGTAAAATGGTTATTTGGGGACCGTCTCAAGGAAATCCCCATTCCCCTCTTTTTTTGGAAAAAATGGAAGATTTTCCTTTTCCTATATCCGACCTAATGAATCTTTTTTTTAATATTAGAGATTGGTTGGGTAAAAAGTCAGAATTTGAAATTTTAGATCAACAATTCCAAATAAAAAAAAACAACCAGGAAGACGCAATGGAATTCTGGGAAAACATTCCATATGCACAAAAAACAAGAAGTATTCTGTTACTAGCACAATCAATTTTTAGAAGGTATATTAAATTACCCTTATTGATAATAGCTAAGAATATTGGCCGTATTTTATTACGGCAATCTCCGGAATGGTATGAGGATTTCCAAGATTGGAATAGAGAAATTTATTTAAAGTGCAGCTATAATGGTCTTCAATTCTCCAAAACAGAATTTCCTAAAAATTGGTTAATAGAAGGTTTTCAGATCAAAATCTTATATCCTTTTCATTTGAAACCGTGGCACGGATCTAAGCTACGACTCTCTGATAGAGATCGAAAGCAACAAGATGATTTTGATTCTTGTTTTTTAACAGTTTTGGGAATGGAAACAGAATATCCTTTTGGTCCTCCTCGAAAAACACCTTCCTTTTTTGAACCCGTTTTTAAAGATATAGACTACAAAGTCGAAATAAGAAATTTTAATTTTAGAGTTCAAAGAGTTTTAAAAAAAATAACAAAGCAACAAGAAAAAGCATTTTTATTTTTAAAACAAATACTTTTAAAAGGAAAGAAAATTCCATTATTTATACCGAGAGAAATATATGAATCAAGTGAAACTCAAACAGAAAAGGATTCGATAATCAGCACTCAGATAATTCATGAATCATTTAGTCAAAATAAATCTAGAGATTATTCACAGGCAAAAGAAGAGATTAAACATAGAATTGATAGAAGAAACACAATCAGAAATCAAATAGAAATAATGAAAAAAAATAAAAAGAATAATCGAGAATCACCCCCAAAAATTTGGAAAATATTAAAAAGAAAAAATATTGAATTAATATTTCAATTTTGCATTGAAAAAATATACGTAGATATCTTTTTATGTATAATTAATATGCGCAGAATTTCTCTACAACTTTTTATGAAATCAACAAAAAAAATTCTTGAAAAATACATTGACAATAATGAAATAAATAAAGATAAAGAAAGAATTAATAAAAAAAAACAAAATAAAATTGACTTCATTTCGCCTATGACTATAAAAAAGGCTTTTGATAATCTTAGAAATAGTAAGCAGAAGCCACATATTTTTTTTGATTTATCTTACTTGTCACAAAAATATGTATTTTTTAAATTATCACAAACCCAAGTTATTAACTTCAATAAGTTAAGATCTATTCTTCAATATAATGGACCATCTTTTTTTCTTAAGAATGAAATAAAGGATTTTTTTGGAACACAAGGAATATTTGATTCCAAAGTAAGACATAACAAACTTTCAAATTATGAAAAGAATCCATGGAAAAACTGGTTAAGAAGTCATTATCAATATGATTTATCTCAGATTACATGGTCTACATTAGTCCCACAAAAATGGCGAAATCAAATAAATCAATGCCATATGTCTCAAAATGATGATTTAAAGAAAGGGTATTTCTATGAAAAAGACCCATTATTGGATTACAAAAAAAAACAAAATTTGAAAGTATATTTATTACCAAATAAAGAGGATAATTTTCAAAAAAACTATAGATATGATCTTTTCTCATATAAATATATGAATTCTGAAACTAAGAATAAGTCTGATATTTATAGATCATCATTAGAAACAATAAAGAAGCAAGAAAATTCCACCAAAAATAAAGAAACTTTTTTTAACATACTCAATAATATTCCTATCAAGAATTATCTAGAAAAAAGTGATATTATATATATGGAAAAAAATACAGATAGAAAATATTTGGGTTGGAAATTTAATACAAATATTCAGGTTGAACCTAATAAGGACCAAATAACAGAGAATTCTCATAATAATGGTCTTTTTTATCTTCCAATTAAATCAAATTCCAAAATCAATTATAAAAAGGTCTTTTTTGATTGGATGGGAATGAATGAAAAATTATTAATCTTAAATCACCTCATATCGAATCCTAAAGTTTTTTTATTTCCAGAGTTTTTAATACTTTATCATAAATATAAAGAGAAACCTTGGTTTATCCCAAGCAACTTACTTCTTTTTAATTTGAATATCAATCCAAATTTTAGTGAAAATCCAAATATCAAAGGAAAACAAGAGGCGGATGAATATTTTTTAAATTTTAG